CATAGAGGGATTCTAAAGAAAGTCCTTCTGTTTCGTTTGTAATTTTGAATTTAATATTGAATGAATTTAAATCACGAAAAATAACAAAGAATTCTAAAGAATTCAAAGAATTATTCGGAAGAAAAGAAAAAAGAAAGAAATGGAAGAACAAAAGTGGTACGGATTCACAAAATTACGTGGATAGGAACTAAAAAAAAGAGATATCGAAGTAGTTCTGATAATTCACAAATATTATTATTTCAATTCTGGGTTTTTAGTTACTTTGACTGAATAAATCTTATCGATGTGGAATAAGTAAGTCATAAGTCATTGGTTGATTGTATCATTAACTATTTCTTTATTTTTTTTTTTTTGTTTTGGTGCGAGGAATTTATCATGAATCCACTGATTTCTGCCGCTTCCGTTATTGCTGCTGGATTGGCCGTAGGGCTTGCTTCTATTGGACCTGGAGTTGGTCAAGGTACTGCTGCGGGACAAGCTGTAGAAGGGATCGCGAGACAACCAGAAGCAGAGGGAAAAATACGAGGTACTTTATTGCTTAGTCTGGCTTTTATGGAAGCTTTAACAATTTATGGACTCGTTGTGGCATTAGCACTTTTATTTGCGAATCCTTTTGTTTAATCCTACAAATAAAAGTCCATATATATTTATTTTTTTATTTCCTTGGACTTGCTGCTCTTGCTTTTTTCGAATTATATTCAGATTTCAATTTCGTTCGGACAACAACCCATGTAAAGTACTTATTGGGGGAAAAGGAATTGGCACACCAATTCGCTTTCTTTTCTTCCTTTACTCTCTTAGTCAATGGAACTTTTTTTTTTAAGTATTGCAACAAAGGAAATATTTCGAAACTCATATATTATAAGACCCGATACCTAATTCAAGACCCGATACCTAATTCTAATAAATATCATTCTTATTTGAAATTTACAATTGAAAACAATAAATAAATAAATTGACATTTAAAAATCAATATTATTTTTTATTCTATTTAGTATTAGGAGTATTTCGAAAAATAATAAGAAAAATACTAGAATAAATATAAAAAATATAGATAATTAGTCTATCTATAAGAATCAGAAAGAGGAGATCTTATGAAAAATGTAACCGATCCTTTCCTTTCCTTGGGTTATTGGCCATCCGCCGGAAGTTTCGGGTTTAATACCGATATTTTAGCAACAAATCTAATAAATCTAAGTGTAGTACTTGGTATATTGATTTTTTTTGGAAAGGGAGTGTGTGCGAGTTGTTTATTTCAAGAATAAGCTGGATTCAACCAACTGCACTTTCTTTTTTGGTATAACTAGGAAAAAAAGGTGCACGATTCCGCGAATTACTTCTGAATAAATTAAGAAATCATATTTAAGAACCATAGCATTTCGTGAGGCATTAGTAAATCTACTTTGATTCTCTATCAACTAATAATGCAGGACCATTAACAGGGTTAAAGCTAAATCTTTTGAAGTCCAGATACAAGCATGGTACTCTTTCTACTACTCTGTTAATACAGAAATGTTTTCAAAACAAAGAGTTGGAATTCTTTTTTCGCTATAAAACACTCATGTCGATAAAAAAATGATTTCAACTTTTAATTTGATTGGAAAAAATTAGAAAAAAAAAATAGGTATTTCAACCTCCCTTATTTTTCTTTTATCCAATGCTAAATCGATGACCTATGTTATGTATAAAGTAAGAGGAATTCTTTGGATTTGAAGAAAAAAAAAAGAAACAACTTTGCTGACAATTATTTCTTTGGTCAGAAGAGTCCTCGGAATATTTTTTTCTTGGATTAGTGATCAGTTTTGATATCTTTCTATTTGAATATGAATATAATATGAATAGAGGACAGGCTCATTACATTAAAAACATTAAAAAAAAATATGGGAATTATCATTTAAGTAATTGAAGTAATTGAGCGTGAGAGCCAAATGAATTGAAAGATTCATGTTTGGTTCGGGAAGGGATCGTGGAAGTTTTGAAATGAATGGAAAGATAATCTACTTTCATTAAGTGATTTATTAGATAATCGAAAACAGAGGATCTTGAAGACTATTCAAAATTCAGAAGAACTACGCGGGGGGGCCCTAGAACAGCTGGAAAACGCCCGGGCCCGCTTACGAAAAGTAGAAAAGGAAGCGGATCAGTTTCGAGTGAATGGATATTCTGAGATAGAACGAGAAAAATTGAATTTGATTAATTCAACTTCTAAGACTTTGGAACAATTAGAAAATTACAAAAATGAAACCATTCATTTTGAACAACAAAGAGCGATTAACGAAGTTCGACAACGGGTTTTCCAACAAGCCTTGCAAGGAGCTCTAGGAACTTTGAATAGTTGTTTGAACAACGAGTTACATTTACGTACCATCAATACTAATATTGGCATGTTTGGAACCATGAAAGAAATAACGGATTAGTCCTTCTACTGCAGGCATTATTTTTTTTCTTTAAAAAAAAGAATTAAGAAATATTCATGGTAACCATTCGAGCCGATGAAATT